TCAGGATTGCCCATTTTTAATTCCGGGGTTTCTCTGAATTTGGAAGTTATCACTTAGCAGGTTTCCATACCAAGGCTCAATTTAATCAAGTCCGTAGCGTCTACCGATTTCGCCATATCCCCTTTTGCGACAGGATCCAGTTGTAATTCTATTCAATTCTTTTATTTATTTTATTTATCTTGGAATCAAATCATTGCGTTGAATTTATTAGATAATGATTCTTATATCTAAAAGTGTATGCCACTATTTTTTTTTTTTTCCATTCTCTATCATTTCCATTGTATTGAATGAACCCTATTTGTTCCAATCGGACATGATTCTATCATTGATGCGCCTCCAATTCAATATGAATAGATATATCCCACCTCTATATCTCTCCTCCCTTAATTTTGACTTTAAAAGCGCAATTTGTAATACTGGAAGGATCGATACTCAATTACTTATTTTTTTTTTTTCGCCCTATCTTCTCTGAATGACAACAAAGGAATGTCTTAATTATAATTTTAATTATATCTTTATAATAATAATGTCTTTATTCTTATCTTACTGAATGGATTCACTATCATTAATATAATATATTATATAATATAATATAATTAATTATATTATTTATTTAGAGATAATTAATAATTATTTAGCATAATTTGGTATAACTGTTCTAAGAAATAATTAGACTTTTCTAAAATATAATATCAAATTCAATTTGATATTATATTCTTACATCAAGTAATAATTATGGAAATATTATGTATTTTTAAGTATTATTATTAAGTAATTATTAATATTATGAATAAAAAAAAAAAATAAATATTAATTAAAATAAATTAATAGCTAATATATTAAATCTGGTAGTTTCCGGACTCCCTATTCACTATTTCTATTTCTGCTATGTGAGCCCGCTTAGCTCAGAGGTTAGAGCATCGCATTTGTAATGCGATGGTCATCGGTTCGATTCCGATAGCCGGCTTTTATCTATCTATTTTTTCATGATTGATAATATCTTCTCCCCCCTTTCTTCAAATATCGGTCGCTGATCTATTATGTCGTGTTAACTTGCAACTATGAATAAAAAATAGATTGGAATGTAGCAATTAGATCTATACAGAACAAATCATAAAACAGAGACTTAACTTCCTTACTATCATATACAAAAAAATATAGATATTGATACAATACATTTCATTCTATTTTCATTCTACTTTAGTATTGTATACTTCAGTAGATTTAGCCTTGCTTTGTTTATCCTTTAGTTCAGTCTTAATTTAGATTTTTCTTTAAATTTTTCAATAAAAAAAAGGAGTTTTATGTCTCGTTACCGAGGGCCTCGTTTCAAAAAAATACGCCGTCTGGGGGCTTTACCAGGATTAACTAGTAAAAGGCCCAGATCTGGAAGTGATCTTAAAAACCAATTGCGTTCTGGGAAAAAATCGCAATATCGTATTCGTCTAGAAGAAAAACAGAAATTGCGTTTTCATTATGGTCTGACAGAACGACAATTACTTAGATATGTGCATATCGCTGGAAAAGCCAAAGGGTCAACAGGTCAGGTTTTACTACAGCTACTTGAGATGCGTTTGGATAACATCCTTTTTCGATTAGGTATGGCTTCAACCATTCCTGGAGCCAGACAATTAGTTAACCATAGACATATTTTAGTTAATGGTCGTCTAGTAGATATACCAAGTTATCGTTGCAAACCTCGAGATATTATTACTACGAAGGATAAACAAAGATCGAAATCTCTGATTCAAAATTATATTGCTTCATCGCTCCGGGAGGAATTGCCAAAACATTTGACTATTGACTTATTCCAATATGAAGGATTAGTAAATCAAATAATAGATAGTAAGTGGATTGGTTTGAAAATAAATGAGTTGTTAGTCGTAGAATATTATTCCCGTCAGACTTGAACCTAATGAAAATAACAAGAAAGGTTCAGACAATTTGACTTTATACCATACCCTTTTTTTGTCGAAGTAAATAGATTTAAGATAAGAGCCTTGATCCACATTTTTTTTTCTTATTCACGTATTACAAATGGATCGGCAGTAGGATTTTTTTTTTGCTTTTCCCATATTTATATTTTACGTACCACAGTAATGTAATTAGGAATAGAGAATCTCTATCAAATCAAATAAAGTTCTTACTTACTGTTGGAATAATGCTATCAATTGTTATTTGAATTTGATTTGATACATTGTGATCAGTAACGTTGATGACTCGATAGAAACGGAAAGAGAGGGATTCGAACCCTCGGTAAACAAAAGCCTACATAGCAGTTCCAATGCTACGCCTTGAACCACTCGGCCATCTCTCCTACATAATCATAATCTTATTATTGACCAGAAACCGAGTGAAGTGAATAGCGAGTCATTCATATTATTTATTCCAGTACGGGTAGAACCCATTACTGGTTACATAGGACTAAAAGATTCCTTTCAAATTTCATATTTCTCAACACCAATTTACGTAATGGATTTTTATATTTCAATTGTATGACGCATACGCATTATGCAAACAAAAGAGTATGGTTACTCTCCTCTATTTTATCATGGAATTCTTATTCCATTCTTTATTTTTCCTCTTTTGATTATAACCAAATCAAAACTTTTCGAGTTACCAGAATCTATAGTCAAATAAAGTCCTTGGTTAGTCAACTTAGAGAAAATCGTAATAGTTCTGTTTATCAGTATACTACTTAATTTGTAGGAAATCCAATCTCATTCAAATATTTCATCATCCCCCCTTGGGCACAATTTGAGCGGAATATCCACATCTTTTTTTAGAATTAGTCTATTTTTATGATATTTCGTACTACTGTACAATTCGGATAATTTTCCTTTGGGAAAATGAGAAGAATTATAGAATGGATTGTTAATTATGCCTAGATCCCGGATAAATGGAAATTTTATTGATAAGACTTCTTCAATTGTAGCCAATATCTTATTACGAATAATTCCGACAACTTCAGGGGAAAAAAAGGCATTTACCTATTACAGAGATGGTGCGATTTGATTTTTTTTCTTGCTTTTTTAGACCTTAATCTGAGAGAGAGAAGCGTGGTTCGGGATAGAAAGAAACAATTTTTTTTTTTTAAACCAACGCTTGGTGAAGGTGAAGTTTAAAGATAGAACAATTCCTTCTGTCGTGTATCCTCGATTGATAGATACGGCTTCAGATGCTTTAATTATCAATTTTAGTATTGAGCGAAAGGTTACACCTATGGGTTCTGGATTGCGGGTCAATACTACGCCACTAGTACCAATGGGCGGCATAGAGGAAGAAGCACTACTCTACGGAATCAACAACACGAAAACTTTGTTATATTATAAATCACCCCTTCCCCTTCTCGGTATTGGGACTAATAAGAATGAATGGTTGGGACAACAAACATCCATCTCGTTTGTACTTTGGATACCCATATAACCATCAAAGATTGTTGAAGTGACTGATTCCTGGAAATAGAAGGCGTTGTGAACAAAGAAATTGTTGGAGTGACTATTTTCATCTAGCACTAATACAATTGGTGTTAAGAAAAGACCTCTTTCGGGAAGGCTGGCTAGAAATTTCTTGTAAAAATACTAGCCCCCATCAGTTCATAAATGAGAATAGTGAAATCTTGATTCCAGAGATTATGTCCCTTAGTACTATGCACAGAGGGGAGGAGCCGTATGAGATAAAAATCTCATGTACGGTTCTGGAACGGAGATTCTTTGAATAGAATGAACGGCCGTAACGGATGTCGGCTCAATCCGAAGGAAATTATGCGGAAGCTTTACAGAATTATTATGAAGCTACGCGACCAGAAATTGATCCCTATGATCGAAGTTATATACTCTATAATATAGGCCTTATACACACAAGCAACGGAGAGCATACGAAGGCTTTGGAATATTATTTCCGGGCACTAGAACGAAACCCATTCTTACCACAAGCTTTTAATAATATGGCCGTGATCTGTCATTACGTGCGACTATCTCCATTATAGAAAAAAGATAAAGGCTAGTAAATACTAGAATAAAATAGGCTTTCTACATATGTATCGTCCAAAGCAACGATTTTTATCAGCTGTAGCAAGGAAAAAGACTTCAAATATAAATGAATAAATACGTCTATATACTCTATGGATAAAGGATCGAATTGATAGAGAAAGCACCGTAAAGATCAATTAGCAAGTTATTAGATCGATACAGTTAAGAACTGCTTACTTATGTCATAATATGAGATATAAAGTTAGGAATCTACTTATGTAATAGAGTAGATCTACTAAAGTATTGAGCAGCGGTGTAGCATCAGATCCCAAAGATAGTAAGTTCTTTTTTCTTACGGAGGAAAGTCTTTTTCAAAAATTCTATATGAATTTCATATTATGAGATGAAACCGAGATAGTTACCTTTCAGAAAATCCTAACGATATAGGGGGAGTTAATTCTTATGAAGGTAGGAGAAAAGATAAAACTGATTATTGATCAAAATTAGAGTTTGAAACTTATGTAATTAACTTAACTTCGTCTGGTTAACCCAAGAAAACTAGGATAGGTTTATGAAAAATCTAATTCAGTTAGCATAGGGTAGATTAAAAAGATGGGACACAAAAAGAAAAGAGTCGATTGCTGAGCCGTATGAGGCAGGAAACTCTCAAGTACGGTTCTAAGGGAAGGAATTTAACCACCTATTCCGACCGGGGAGAACAGGCCATTCTACAGGGTGATTCTGAAATTGCGGAGGCTTGGTTCGATCAAGCTGCTGAGTATTGGAAACAAGCTATAGCGCTTACTCCAGGTAATTATATTGAAGCACATAATTGGTTGAAGATCACGAGGCGTTTCGAATTCGAATAAAAGCACTCTTTTTTTTTTTAATTTTTAATTAAATTTATTAAAATAAAAATGGTGATTGGATCCATCAATCAACTAAAATAGATAGTTACTATGAGAAGATCCAATCAAGAATTTCATTATATCTCTTCCTCCTAAAAAATTATATTTTGTATAGTATCCC